TAGGTATTGGAGCAACATTGCCTATTGAGAAATCCCTAACTTTAGGTCTTTTTAAAATTGATTAAACCGTGAAATGCCAGGACATAGGTATCTAAGGAAGATCCCGTTCTGGATCTTCCCTAGATACATCAATCAATTTTATAATCTTAAGTAGGTTTATGATCTATATCCGCAAATATATGGATCGTGCCGTATATTCAAAACTCATTCTATTCTTTTTTCTTTATAAAAACGAAAAAATTTTATAATTCCAACGGATTTAAAATTAACACTTTTTCTTAGTTAAATTGATTGAAAAATGCTTCTGTAGAGTGCCCAATATCTGTTTTACATCTTCTATGCGAAAATATTCCATTTTCATAAGATCCTCTTGACTATGACTCAAAAGGTCCAATAATGTATGTATATTGGACCTTTTGAGATAATTATAGGCCCTGGAAGGCAATTCTGATTGGTCAATAAAAATACATGTTAATGGAATTCGTTTTTTGTTTTTCTTTAAATCAGTGAATTTGTCTTGAAAGGAAAAAGGGGGTAGATTCGATCTGTTTTCATTTTCCTCGAAATTCATGTCCTTTTTTTCTTCATGTAGAAAGGGAATCAATAAATCAATCAAATTACGAGAAGCTTCATAAAGTGCTTCTTTAGGAGTTAAACTTCCATTCGTCCATACTTCTAGAAAGAGTATTTCTTGTTTTTCATTCCCATTCCCGTAAGAATGAATACTATGATTCGCATTTAGAACAGGCATGGATACAGTATCTATAGGATAACTTCCATCGTGAGATTCGTTTGTAGATTTCATATGATATCCGCGATCTCTCTTGATTTGTAATTCAATACACAAATCAATTGGTTCTGTCAGGTTAGCTATATGCTGTGTCGTGTCAACTATTTCTACAGAAGGTGGTGAGATGATATCTTGAGCGGTTATGTATTTTGGACCTCTGACGCAAATGGATGCGTCCCTAACTCCATATAGATTACTTTTCAATACAATTTCTTTCAAATTTATTAAAATATCATGCACTGATTCTTCAATACCTACTATCGTAGAATATTCGTGCAGCACATTCTCAGATGTTGCACGTGTGATAAATGTTCCTTCTATTTGGCCAAGTAAAGCCCTTCGCATGGCAATACCTACGGTATCGGCTTGACCTTTCATAAGCGGGGACAGAACGAAACGACCATAATAAAGGCGCTTGCTGTCTACTCTTGATTCAACACATTTCCACTGTAGTGTTCGAGTGGATCCTGCTACTTCTTCTAGAACCATACTATTATTTTTATTTTCTTTATGATTATTGGATCGGATCATTGACTCATTTATTTTTCTTGGAATCTCTTGAATTCTTATTTCTACACACGTCTTTTTTTAGGGGGGCGACATCCATTATGTGGCATGGGTGTTACATCACGTACGAAACTTAATAGTATTCCGCTTCTACGAATGGCTCGTAATGCCGCATCTCTTCCGAGACCTGGACCCTTTATCATAACTTCTGCTCGTTGCATACCCTGATCCACTACTGTACGAATAGCGTTGAGTGCTGCTGCTTGAGCAGCATAAGGTGTTCCTTTTCTTGTGCCTCTGAATCCAGAAGTCCCCGCGGAAGCCCAAGAAACTACCCGACCTCGTACGTCTGTAACAGTTACAATAGTATTGTTGAAACTCGCTTGAACATGAATAACTCCTTTCGGTATTCGACGTTCATTCTTATGTGAACCAATACGTGCATTCTTACGTAAACCAATTTTTGCTATAGGTTTTGTCATATTTTATTATCTCATATTCATAAGAATAAAAAAAATAAGGAAGAATCAGAGATATACAGAAAGATACGCGGAATATCCATTTTATATGAAAACTGATTCTTTTTTCTTTCTTTTTACATGTACATGGGTTTTTTTCTTTTATAAAGTTCTTTATTTAGAACTTGAGAAGAATTATCCCTGTCTCTGTTTATGTCTCGGATTGGAACAAATTACTATAATTCGCCCGTGCCTACGGATCAGTCGACATTTTTCACAAATTTTACGAACAGAAGCCCTTATTTTCATATTTTTTATTCCTTACCTTCATTCTGAATCTATTTTTTTGGAAACAAAAATTAGTTTTTTTTTCGAATTATACCCCTACGAGGGGGATGTTTAAAAGAATGATCTAATCGTTCGAATCTTTTTTTCGAAGTCTATAAATTATGCGTCCCCTGGTTGAATCATAACGACTCATTTCTATTTTTACTCTATCTCCGGGTAGTATACGTATAAAACTGCGTCGGATTCTCCCTGAAATATAACCTAGAATTAGATCTTGATTATCTAATCGAACTCGAAACATACCGTTGGAAAGTGACTCAGTAATTAAACCCTCATGAATCAATTTTTGTTCTTTCATTTCAGATAACCCCCTTTAAGTATCAACTACTAGAGGAAGAGTTCTATAATTCACTTCTCCTCTCTATTTTACAAATAGATAAATAGTAAATTCGAGAGAGTATTAAGTTACCGCAGGAGAATCACCATATATAACACAAAATTTCTCCTCCAATTTTTGCTAGTCGAGCTTCTCGATCTGTCATTATACCTCGAGCAGTAGAAAGAATTAGAATCCCCATTCCGCCTAAAATCTTAGGAATTTGTTGATAGTTGGAATAAATTCGTAGACCGGGTCGGCTGATACGCTTTAAAATAATTTTATTCCCTTTCCTAGTCTTTCTATGTCGTAAGGTTAAAACCAAGAATTTTTTTTTACTTTCTTGATGTTTTCGAACGTTTTCAATAAAACCTTCTCGTAAAAGTATTTTAACAATATTTTTAGTGATATTAGTAGATGCTATTTGAACCCTTCCCTTTTTATCCATGTCAGCATTTCTTATAGAAGTTATTATATCGGCAATAATGTCCCTACCCATGACGAATTATAGTTATTGGTGCCTCCTCATTTTTGATATAATCAACATGCTTTTTTTGTTTTAGTTTAATTTTTTTCTTTTTTATTGAATTTTTTTTATTATTAAATTTATTATTAAATTATAATTTCTTTTAATTAAAAGTATATGCATGAGACACGATCTATTAATTGGATCTATTTCAGATATTCGAATTAATAGAAAATAGAATATAAATTCTAGAATTATATATTCTATTCTATATCTATACTATGATATAAATATGATATAACTAGAAATAAAAATAGGAATGAATAAATGAATATACTATAAAATAGTATAATTTAATATATCAAAATATAAAATATAAATAGTCGAATAATAATTATTAAATTATAAATTAATATATTAATATAATAATTATAATTATAATAATTCTAATAATATATAATGAAGACTATAAGACTTCGGGTGCTAATGAAACTATTTTAGTAAAATTCAACTGTCTCAATTCCCGAGCAATCGCACCAAAAATTCTAGTTCCTTTTGGATTTCCTTCTTTATCAATGATAACCGCTGCATTGTCATCATATCGTATTATCATGCCATTTTCACGTTTGAGTTCTTTACACGTGCGTACAATCACAGCTCTAATTACTTCTGATCTTTCTAGAGGCATGTTGGGCACTGCTTCTTTGATTACAGCAACAATAACATCGCCAATATGAGCATATCGTTGATTACCAGTTCCTATGATTCGAATACACATCAACTCTCGAGCTCCGCTGTTATCCGCTACATTTAAAAGGGTCTGAGGTTGAATCATATCATTTTTTTTTTTTTTTTTATCTCTTATTTCAATGCAAGGGACAAGGGAAAAAATAAATATTGTCTGTCCAGAGATAAAGAAATCCGCGTTTGTTTTTTCATTCTCAATACACCTTTACTTACTTTTGTTTACCTATCCTGATCCTGAAATAACAAATTGAGTTCGTATAGGCATTTTGCATGCAGCTATTTTCATAGCTGCTTTGGCTACAGTTTCTGATACTCCACTTATTTCATAAAGTATTCGGCCCGGTTTAACAACAGATACCCAATATTCGGGGGATCCCTTCCCCGAACCCATACGTGTTTCCATAGGTCTTACTGTAACAGGTTTGTCGGGAAAGATACGTACCCATACCTTTCCACCACGACGTGCATATCGTGTCATTGATCTTCGCCCTGCTTCTATTTGTCTAGCTGTGATCCAAGCAGGTTCAAGTGCCTGAAGAGCATATCTTCCGAAACAAATATGATTGCCTCGGCAAGATATTCCCTTCATTCTACCTCTATGTTGTTTACGAAATCTGGTTCTTTTTGGGTCATAGTTGATGGTTGTTTCTGAATTCCATCTCTACTGCAGAACCGGACATGAGAGTTTCTTCTCATCCAGCTCCTCGCGAATCACTAGACGTGTTTGTTTATGGATAATGCTTATTTCTTTTACTTTTAAAAAATTTTCTAAAGTATTTAACTTTACCTCATATTGAATCATCCAAAAAGTCATACAATAAATGAAATATAAATTTAAATAAAAAAAATAAATAAAAAATATAAAACAAAAGGTTACGCGGGCGAATATTGACTCTTTTCTCTTTTATTTGGAGGGTCATTTTATGACTAGTCAGAAGAAATCTATGTTATTCTTGGTTCATTCCGCCATCCTACCCAATGAATCATTAGGATTGATTCTTTTTCAATCAAATCCTATGTAGTCACAGGTTCCATCGTTCCCATAGCTTCTCCATTAATGCTTAGGCCTGAACTCTGCAATGGAGCTCCCAACAAAATCAGTTATTTGTTTCTGAGTCAATCTCCTCAGTTTTCTTAACCCGAAGCTCGATTCAATTATTCATCTATGTTTCTATTATTTATATCCTTATTCTATCTTATTATTTATTTATCTATCTTATTAGATAGATAATCTCTATATTGATTATTGATTAGATTATTATTATTTAGTAATTATTTATATTTAGATTCTTTATTATTATGATCATATATTCATTCTATTTTTTATTCGATTTTTTTATTATATTATATTATTATATATTATAATATTATTATATATTATATTATTATTATATTTATGTTATATTTATATGTATATATGTATATATAGTATAATATAATTATAATATTTTATTTTTATTATATTAATTATATTAATATTAAATATTATATTATATTTGAATTATATTTGATATTATAGATATTATAATTCTAATTTATATTTTTTATATTTATTGTATATTGATGTTGATGCTTTATCACACTGCCTTTTTTTATGGGGTGATTTTTCATAAACCATACATATTGGAATCATATATCATTGAGATCTTTATTCTCTCTTTCTATCATCCTTTCATTTTTCTACATCCCTTTTTTTTCATAATTTATAATTAGATTTATTTTTTATGAAAAAAATTTCAGTTGCTATAACTATATAATCGATTCAGTCATATAGTGACTGTTTCTTGGGATCTCGACAATACGAAGCAATAAGTTGGTTATTAGTTTTGAGTTTTTTTAGTTTTGATCGTTACTAAGTTTATAGTGGGGTCATCTTTTTTTTGTAATCTCAACTCTAAATAAAAAACTAAAACTAACGAGTCACACACTAAGCATAGCAATTATACGAAACCTAAATTAAAGAGTAAATCGAATTTTTATTCAACCTTATAGAATTATAATTGTTTGTTTTTCTATTGCTCAGCAGAATGGCGAGATAAGTAAAGGTCCATTATTCTTATTCTTGGTTTACAAATACCCAAATTTTTATGCCTAAGACTCCATAGATAGTTCTAATTGTATGGGAACAGTGATCAATTTTAGCCCGAATTGTTTGTAAAGGAACCCTACCTTCTCTGATCCATTCGACACGTGCAATCTCTTTTCCGTCGATACGCCCTGCGATTTGTACTTGAATTCCTTTTGTATCCGTTTGTTCAGTTAATTCAATAGCTTTCTTCATTGCCTTTCGAAATGAAACTCTATTTTTTAATTGTAAAGCTATATATTCTGCAAGAATATTAGGTTGTCCATAAGGCTTTTCAATTCTTGTGATAGCAATGTTGAGTCTCCGATTTACAGAACGAAACTCTTTTTGTACATTCATCTGTAATTCTTCGACTCCCCCTGTTCGTCCTTCTAATAATAAATTGGGAAATCCAATATAGATTATGACTTGAATAAAATCTATTCTTTTTTGAATCCCTATATGGGCAATTCCTTCAAAACCTGAGGATATTCTCTTATTTTTTTGTACATAGTTTTTAATACAATTCCGTATTTTTTCATCTTCTTGTAGGTCCATGGAAAAATTTTTTGGTTGTGCGAACCAAAAAGAATGATGACTTTGAGTTGTTCCAAGTCTGAAACCTAGTGGATTTATTTTTTGTCCCATATTTTTCTACCCTTTGTTCCATTCATATTTTTTTATAAATTTATAAATATAAAATAGGAATCTAAATTCTGTTTCTTTAGATGAATCTAAAATTTCTATTTTTCTTTTAAAACAATCTTTATATGACAAGTGGTTTTTTTTATTAGACAACTACGTCCTCGAGCCCGAGTTCTTAACTTTTTAACAATAGCGCCTCTGTTGACTTCAGCTTTACTAATAAATAAATCAGCTTCATTTAAACTCATATTATGACTAGCATTTGCTGCTGCAGAATAAACTAATTGTAAAATTGGATAAGATGCTCTATAAGGCATTAGTTCTAATATCATGAGTGTTTCCTCATAAGAACGCCCGCGAATCTGATCAATTACTCTTCGTGCTTTGAAAACAGACATACATACATATATATGTTGAGCTAACACTTTTGCTTCTCTATCAGAATTTTCGTTCTTTATCATAAAAGAAAGTTATCCCCCGCCAATGAATGATAAGTGCCTAGGTGAAGTATAGTATAAGATAAGTCAGAAAAGTAAGAATAAGTAATAAAAGTCTAAGTCTTAGTATACTATAAAAAGAAAATAAAATACTATACTCTTACTATAAGATAAAGACTCTTAAGTCTAAATACTAATTATAAATACTATTAAGATAAGACTTTTAACATGAATACTTAGTAGAACGACTAACGACGAGATTTATTATCGTTTCTTGCATGTCTCACGAAAGTTAGAGTAGGTGCGAATTCTCCCAATTTGTGACCGACCATACGATCTGTTATATAAATAGGTAAATGTTCCTTTCCATTATGAATAGCGATTGTATGGCCAATCATTGTGGGTATAATGGTAGATGCCCGAGACCAAGTCACTATTATTTCTTTCTCCTCCCTCATGTTGAGTTTTTCAATTTTTCCCGATAAATGATTAGCTACAAAAGGATTTTTTTTTAGTGAACGTGTCACGGCTGATTACTCCTTTTTTTTACATTTTTAAAATTGGCATTCTATGTCCAATATCTCGATCTTAATCTGAAGTATGAAGGTAAGAATCAATACAATAATGATGAATGGAAAAAAGATCAAATCCTTTAGCTAGATAAGGGAAGGGGCGGATGTAGCCAAGTGGATCAAGGCAGTGGATTGTGAATCCGCCATGC